GCATGAATCTGTTTTTCTGTCCGCCACGACATTGACCGCAAACAGCTCAGAATGAGAATTTCATACATGAATTCTGTGCAAATAGCAGCTATCGCTTCATCGGTGCGTTGATCCTCGCTCAAAGCAAGAATTAGCTGTAGGATCGCGGATTTCACTACGTTTGAGAGCGACGTTGCTGCGTTGTTATAACAAAAATCGTTTATCCTCTCTTGCATTCCGGCTTGTAGAGAAGTCATGGTCGACGTGTCTAGTAAGAGGGCGAAGTATAAACGCATCAGGAATCGTCCTCGTTTATAGCCCTGAGTGCCCCAGTCACGCAGGAGGTTTCTTGGCATAATCTGATTTTTATTATGTATTTTTAATTTTTACTTTAATATGGAAACGTATTGATTTTTATTAATATGGAAACGTAGGGATTTTTATCAGGTATTTTTCATTTATTTTAATGTGGAAACGTATGGATATTTTAATATATAATTTAATATATAATAAAATATACCGAACTGGTCGCGGATACAAAAACCGGTTAAGTTTCCTTAAAAACCGGTGATTTTTTTTATGTCCCGAACCGTTTCGAGCACGGAACATCGAAGAAATGAGAATGGTTTAGGGAAACTAGAATAACGAATTCGAAAGAAATATCAAAATTTGAGATCTCTAGATAGAGATATCAGTCCCGATACCATCAATAAGTCCATAAGCCAGGGCTTCGGTTGGTGTCATAAAAGTATCTCTTTCCATGTCTTCGGCGATAACCCATACAGGGCTGGGCGAGATTCTTGCATAATAGTCTAGGACAGTTTTGCGTAATTTAAGTACTTCGTCTAGGTCCAATTCTGCATCGGCGACGTTGTTCAAAGGAGGTCCTTCTATCTTAGCTTTTGGTTGATGGATCATTACCCTGATGCTATTATAAAAAAAAAATACTATAATAAAAGGTTCTTCTATTTCGCATGATGAAGGGAAGATAAAAGAAGAACAAGAAAAAAAATAGAATTGCACAACCGTACAGGCATCTTTTATGTCTTGCATACGGCTAGCCATAAAATTTATCCTTACCCTCTATCAAAGAAAGAGAAACAAAGGATCTCTTAGACCCCAATCGGTAAATTCGGTAAATGATAAAATTACCACCCTTTCCTTAGTGGCCGTTAAAAAGGACTATGATGGCTCCGTTGCTTTATATATTTGATTAAGGAATCCCAAAGTTGCTTTTTTTTTAATTTGAAATTATTTTTTTGATTTGCAATTATATATTTTTATTTCAAATTAAAAAACCTAAAGAATCTTTTTTTTTCACTCCTTCCTAACATAAATATTGTTAATAGACCCCCGGTGTTAAAAAAGTTTGTGACGCTGAACTAGACTCCCGATAGATAAGAAAAATCAGAAATACCTTTTATCTCATACTACTCTCTCGATACATAATCTAATGCTTTGAAAAAACAATAAAAAAACTTTCATATATCGAATTCAAAGTGCCATGCTATTATTACTTAATATTCATATTTCATATGGCGAAGGCATAGTCTTCTTTTTTCTCGCAAATAAAACCTCATTGGCGCCAAGCGTGAGGGAATGCTATACGTTTCGTCAGTGCTCCTCCGGACAGGATGAGAGATGCTATTGAGGCGGCTAATCCCACGCATATTGTATGTACATCTGGTAGTATTGCTCGGCTCATGTCAAACACAGCTAGCCCATTCACTATTTTTCCACCCGTAGAGTTTATAAATAAAAATTGCTCGAGGGTATTATCCTCGATATTTAGCATGGCCATAAGGCCGGTAAGGTTAGCCGTAACCTCGGCAGTAAGTTCTTGGAATAAAAAAAGTGCTCTGGCTCTATAAAGTCGCTCGATTAGGGTAAAATTAGATTCCTTAGGAACCGTACGGGCGCCTTTTGACGCATACGGTTCCAAAAGTTTGCGAAAAAAATCAATGTATAGATTCCAACCCCCGTTCGGATTTCATAGTATGCTCTTTCGGACTTCTAATTTTGCTTAGATTTTTCGACGAATTTGGATTCCGTTTCTTATAATATAAAATATTATAATCCCCCGAGCCTCTTAACTTTTCATTGATGTATTCTTTCGTCGAGATCGAATTCAAATCACGATGTAATTTTCTTGTTCCTCAATGGGCCTCTTTAATCGTAATCTTTTTAGGTTTAGATTCCACTCCGGGTAAAGATCTGCCCGCTTTCGATTTGCATATATAGGACAAATACTCCCATTACCACTTTTTTTTTTCTCAATTCATGCATTCCAAAAAATAATTGTAGTCTTCATGCATATTACTCGATTGATTAAGAGAACAGTTTAAGATCACTTCTATTTACAAATAAAATTGATTAAGAGAACAGTTTTAGATCACTTCTATTTACAAATAAATTAATATAAGGAGTAATGGTAGATATTTTACCAATTGGTTTTTTTTTAAACGGAGCCAAGATACTGGATACTTCACTGGATTAGTTCAAGCAAGCCAACCATAAATTATTCGAGTGGATAATAGTAATTTTAACCCCCCTACAAATGTATTTCATTTTACTTCACGCTCCAAATTTTGGATCATTCAATAAATCTTTCTTGGGCGAAATAGAGGATCTCTCGACCGGGGAGAGAACGGGGAAATCCCATATGACCCAATATATCTGACAAGTCGCACTATAAGTCAAGCCACTCTATTTTTTCCTCTTCATCTTCGTCTTTTTTTTTTTCTTCTTCTTCTTCTTGTTCTTCTTCTTCTTCTTCATCATCTTCTTCTTCATCAGAAATTATAAAGGGTACTTTCGGAACACCAACAGGCATCATCGACCGACTATTCGGAGAATTTACTTTAATATGGAAACGTATAGAAACGTAAAGTTTTATGTGGTTTGAGAGATATATCTATTCCCATCTATAAAATAGACGGGTATAGAGTTTTGTAGACAAAGTATTGAAAAAATGAAATTTTGGGACTTTTTCAAAAATTAGTAGCAAGAAATTCAGTGGATTTAAACCTTATTTTTCGGTAAATCAACCCCGAAATTCTTTTCAAGAATGTCTAATATCTTTTTGACATCTTCTATGCGAAAGTGTTCCATTTGCATAAGATCTTCTTGACTTTTAGTCAAAAGGTCTAATAATGTATATATATCATTACTTTTTAGGCAATTATAGACCCTGGGTGGTAATTCTGATTGGTCAATAAAAATCGATTTCAATGCTATTTTTTTTTCGTTTTTTGTTATTTTTACAAATTTCTCAGAAAGGGTAGAGGGGCGTAAGGGAACCCTATGTTGATTGTCCTCTAAATGGAAGTTTTCTTCTTCTGTATGTAAAAAGGGAATAAAGAAATCAATCAAATTCCGAGTGGCTTCATGAAGTGCTTCTTTGGGAGTCAAACTTCCATTTGTCCAGATTTCAAGAAAGAGTATCTCTTGTTTTTCATTTCCAGTCCCATAAGAATGAATACTATGATTCACATTTCTAACAGGCATGAATACACCCCCTATAGGATAACTTCCATCTATAATAATCTTTCCTGTTGTACGATATCCGCGACTCCTTTCGATTTGTAAAAAAATACACAAGTCAATAGGTTCCGTCAAGGTAGCTATATGCTGTGTATTATCAATGATTTCGACAAAAGGTGGTGCGATGATATCTTGAGCGGTTACATATCCGGGGCCCTTGGCACAAATGGCTGCGTCACACGGTCCATATAGATGACTTCTCAATACAATTTCTTGCAAATTTAATAAAATTTCATGTACTGATTCTTGAATACCTACTATGGAAGAATATTCATGTGGTATTTTCTCAAATTTTGCGCGTGTGATACACGTCCCTTCTATTTCTCCAAGCAAAGCTCGTCGCATCGCAATGCCTATTGTGTCAGCTTGACCTTTCATAAGTGGAGATAGAATAAAGCGTCCATAATAAAGACGTTTACTGTCTGCTCTTGATTCAACACACTTCCACTGTAGTGTCCGAGTAGATACTCTTACTTTCTCTCGAACCATAATAATATTATTTAATCAGATCCTTGAATCATTTATTTCTCTTGTTTCTCTTGCTCTTGAAATTTCTTCAATTTGGATTTCTACACGCGTCTTTTTTTCGGAGGTCTACAGCCATTATGTGGCAAAGGAGTTACATCCTTTACAGAAGTTAATCGTAGACCCCTTTTCTGAATAGCCCGTAATGCTGCCTCTCTTCCGAAACCGGCACCTTTTATCCGGACTTGTGCTCGTTTCATCAAGACTATACGCATAGCGTCTCGTGCTACGGTTTCAGCAGCAAATGGCGATCCTTTTCGCTTACTCCGGAAGCCGCAAATACCGGCAGAGGACGAAGAAATCACTCGACCCTCTATATCTGTAACAGTCACAATGGTATTATTAAAACCTGCTTGAACATGAATAACCCCTTTGGGTATTCGACGTGTCTTCTTACGTGCACGCTTACGTTGAATATACGCACGAAATTCCCGTGTAGCTCTTGCCATATTTTATCATCTCATAAATATGAGTCCGAGATATATGGATATATCCATTTCATGTCAAAAAGGATCCCCTCTTTTATTTGAATATCGGGCCCTTTCCCGAGTCTCATTATCCTTGTCTTTGTTTATGTCTTGGGTTAGAACAAATTACTATCATTCGGCCCTGCCGGCGTATTAATCGACATTTTTCACAAATTTTACGAACAGAGGCTCTTATTTTCATATTTGCCGACCCTTAACCTTAATTCTGAATCTACTTCTTGGAAGAAAATAATTTTCTTGAAATTTTGCATCTCGAATCCTATTGAACGTTGAAGTTGAAAAAATACCTAAATGTTTCAATCGTGTTTTTCGCAAAGTGGAGAAATTTTACGTCCTTTAGTTGAATCATAAGGACTTACTTCAATTTTGCCGTGATCCGCAGGTAGGATCCTAAGCTGTATCTTTCCCGAACTATAACCAAGAACTCTATCATTTTAGGTTTTTCATTTTAATGAAAATTTCTTTTATTCTCTACTATATACAAAGACTATCCCAGAAAGACTAAAAGAAAATCATGTATTGGTCCAGATAAATACATATTTTACTAATTGTATATATAACCAGATTAATCCAGAAAAAAAGAGAAAACTATAAAGAACCAGGCGAATCCCTTTTTCTAAAAATAATATATATTACTATAGCTAGTAATATATAATACAAAAAGAGAAACATAATCTGATAAATCCGTTTTTTAATATACATATACATGAAATTAAAAAAGAGATAAATAATCAGATGAATCCAGTTATAAAGATATAAATATATATAATCATAAATATATAAATATATAATAATAAATATATAAATATATAAGGATAAAAAAAAATACCTCAAAAAGCTTTTCATTTATATCTGGAAAGATATCTGGAAAGACATCTGGAAAGACATAATGATCGAAAAAATCGGCAACGAAAAAACAAACGTCATCAATCAAGTCTACTATGTCATCAATCAAGTCTAATATAATAGCTATGTGATATAATATAATTAGAACGAAAAATCTACCTATGAGATAAATGAGATAAATAATCTGCCTAATCCCTTTTTTAAGGATAAAAAAAAATACCTCAAAAAGCTTTTCATTTATATCTGGAAAGATATCTGGAAAGACATCTGGAAAGACATAATGATCGAAAAAATCGGCAACGAAAAAACAAACGTCATCAATCAAGTCTAATATGTCATCAATCAAGTCTAATATAATATATATGTGATATAATATAATTAGAACGAAAAATCTACCTATGAGATAAATGAGATAAATAATCTGCCTAATTCCTTTTTGAATATCCATATCCATATATTGAATATATATAGACAGATATATTATTACGAAAACGAATAGAACTTGACCGAAATTTATACCTATGAGATAAATAGCCTGCTTAATAACTTTTTGAATATACAGATATCTCGAAAAGTTAGACAAAATCAAGCTTCGAAAAAATCGAACTAGGATCATATTCCTCCGGACTTCCAAAGAAAGAATTCATACCAGGCTCGACCTGGAAGGTATGTGAATTGAGGTAGCTATAGCTATTCAATTTCCTTCTTTCTCCGAAAAGTCGTCTAAGCCTATCTAGTTTGACTACAATAGATAGAATATATATTCTATATATATTATAATATATATTTTATTATAAACAATACATGTCGTATGAGGTCGTCGATGAGATACGATATTAGACAACCTGCCCCCCTTCTTTGTCCCAAATAGAAAGTTTCTAATTTCATTTGGATATTAGAAGGATTACCATATATAACACAAACTTTCTCCGCCGATTCTTTCTAATCGAGCCTCTCGGTCTGTCATTATCCCTCGAGAAGTAGAAAGGATTACAATCCCCATCCCGCCTAAAATTCGAGGAAGTCGTTGATAGTTCGAATAGATTCGTAGACCGGGTCGACTGATCCGTTTTAAATTTAAAAATTTTATATTTCCTTTCCAATTCTTTCGTAGAGTTAAAACCAAAAAAGATTTGTTGTTTTCTCGATGTTTTCTCACGTTTTCAATAAAACCTTCTCGTACAAGTATTTTAGCAATACTTTCACTGATCGTAGTAAATGCTATTCGAACCACTCTTTTTCTAGCCATCTCAGCATTTCGTATAGAGGTTAGCAGGTCAGCAATAGTATCCTTCCCCATAATGTAATGCCTCCAAATTTGGATATAATCAACATGTTTTTCTTGGTTATAACTATGAATTTTTAAGGGTATATGCGTGAAACACAATCTATTAACTGACTCTTAATCTATTTTTTTTTTCAAATAGCTTACTATACCCATATTTTGGAACTATATTCTGGTCTAATTTTATAAAACTTCGGGAGCTAATGAAATTATTTTTGTAAAATGGAACTGTCTCAATTCCTCTGAAACCGCACCAAAAACTCGACTTCCTTTTGGATTTCCCGCTTGATCAATGACAACTGCAGCATTGTCATCATATCGTATTATCATACCGTCGTCGAGTTTGAGTTCTTTACAAGTACGTACAATTACAGCTCTGACCACTTCTGATCTTTGTAGTGACATTTTTGGAACTGCATCTTTGATCACAGCAACAATAACGTCACCAATATGAGCATATCGACGATTGCTGGCTCCTATGATGCGAATACACATTAATTTTCGAGCCCCGCTGTTATCCGCGACATTCAAATAGGTCTGAGGTTGAATCATATCATTTTTTATTAGTTCTTTATTGTTCTTTATTGTTCTTTATTGTTCTTTATTGTTCCAAAGTAAGGGGCGAAGATCAAAATCTTCTTTGTCGAAAAAACGAAACCTGCACCTGCGATTGTTTTTTTATCCACACAACTTATTTCTTTTGTCAAAATTTTATCTCGAAAGAATGAATTGAGTTCGTATAGGCATTTTGGATGCTGCTATTGAAATAGCCCTTCTGGCTATCTTTTCTGTTACTCCGCCGATTTCATAAAGTATTCGACCTCGTTTAACAACAGCTACCCAATATTCAGGATCTCCTTTACCTGAACCCATACGTGTTTCCGCGGCTCTTACTGTAACCGGTTTGTCTGGAAATATGCGTACCCATATCTTTCCGCCGCGGCGTGCATTTCGTGTCATTGCCCGCCGACCAGCTTCTATTTGTCGAGATGTGATCCAAGCGGGTTCAAGTGCCTGAAGAGCATATTTACCGAAACAAATATGATTACCTCGAGAAGAGATTCCCTTCATTCTTCCTCTCTGTTGTTTACGGAATCTGGTTCTTTTGGGGTTATAGTTGATGGTTGGCTTTCAATTCCATCTCTACTACAGAACCGGACGTGAGAGTTTCTTCTCATCCGGCTCCTCGCGAATAAAGGTATTCAAAAATAGTGAATTTTCATGAACTTCAGATAGAATAGAATTTAAATTAAGATATACATGTAGTTAATAAGTATAAGTAATACACCGAAGTATGGATTAAATTTAATCCATATCAAATATATTATGAATTTGTACCTTGTTTATATAGATAGCTAGCCAAAAAAATAACTATTTATAAGAACTATTAATAGTTATTGTAAATTATTTTATATGGCTATATAGAATATTGTATTGGTTTTGAGAATGTTAAAATGAATCTTTCTGTAGTTTTTTATCCCTTATAAAAAAAAAAGTGAACCGTATTCTCGTATTTAATTGGCCGAAATTTAGTAATCCAAGAAAATAAAGTTTTCGCGGGCGAATATGTACTCTTTCAATTCAACTACTATTCGGTTGTAGAAATAGTTCATAACTTTTTCGAATAGATGAATTGGTCTCTGGTCCCTTCCGCCATCCAGATCGATGAATCATTAGAATTCGTTTTCAATAGAATCTTTTAGATCCACAGGTTCCGTCGTTCCCATCGCTTCTTACTTAATGGTTAGGTCTGAATTCTGCAATGGAGCTCGTAATGAAATTTGGTTTTGAGTCAATCTTCTCAGTCTTTATTGGCTCGAAGCTCTTGATTTTTTTGTTTTGTTCTATGGACAGATTCGTTTTAGTATGGATCAATCCGGATTGGTGCTTTCTTACACTGCACTTTTTTTATGAGATGCCTCATAGACCTTACATATTAGATATTGGAATTAGATATCATCAATCTTCTTTTTCTTTCTTTCTCTCACCCTTCTAGTTATCCACATCCTTATTTTCCTTCCTTTCTTTATTTTTCTTTACAACTTCGAATCAGCTTTTTTGTTTTTCTTTATCTAAAAAGATTTCAGTTGCTACAAGGTTATGATTGATTTGTCATATCTTGACTGGTTCTTTGGATCTAGATAATGCAAAGCGATGAGTTGGTTATTATTTCTAGTTTATACTATGGGGCTGATTTTTCTCCTAGCCCTAAAAAACCAACGAGTCACACACTAAGCATAGCAATTATATCAAACGTTCAATTGAATTTTTATAAACCCCGAGAGAATTAAGAAGAATTCAGAATGCGAATTTTTTATTTCAGTTTTTTTGATTCAACAGAAAAAGAAAAAGTGGCTTTCTCGGTTTTTATTCCAGCACCGAATTGAAGGGAAGGGCAAGGTTTATGAGTCTCCGTCTATAAATATCCAAATTTTGATGCCTAATACCCCATACATAGTTTGAACTGGATAGGAACAATAATCAATTTTAGCTCGAATGGTTTGTAGGGGAAGCCGACCTTCTTGGATCGATTCAACCCGGGCAATTTCTTTTCCGTCAAGACGTCCTGCAATTTGTACTCGAATTCCTTTTGTATTTGCTTGTTCAGTTAATTTAATCGCCTTTTTCATTGCTTTTCGAAATGAAACTCTCTTCGTTAATTGGGCGGATATAAATTCTGCAAGAATCTTAGGATTTCTATAAGGCTGTGCAATTCTTGTGATAGTAAGGTTAAGTTTTCGGTTCACACAGTAAAATTCTTTTTGTAGATTCCGTTGTAATTCTTTGATTTCTTTTTTGATTTCTCGTACTTGCTTTTTGTCGACTAATTTTGAGAATGCCGTATAGATTTGAATTTTCATTACATCGATTCTTTTTTGAATCTCTATACATGCAATTTCCTCGACGACGAAGGAGATTTTCATATTTTTTTTTACATAATTCTTGATATAATCCCTTATTTTTTCATCTTCTTGTAGATTTGCAGAATAATTTTTTGGTTGTGCAAACCAAATGGAATGATGCCTTTGGGTTGTACCAAGTCTGAAACCAAGTGGATTTATTTTTTGTGCCATGCTCCCCCATTACTATATATGTCATGATAGTCTATTACGAATGCATAGTCATCTCGTGGAAAAGAGAAATCTTTCATTACAATAGTTATATGGCAGGTAGGTCTTTTTATCGGATAACTATGTCCTCGAGCTCGAAGTTTTACTTTCTTCATGGTCGTACCCTCGTTGACTTCAGCTTTAATAATGTATAAATCTTCTTTGTGACACCCCAGACTGTAACTAGCATTTGCTGCTGCCGAATAAACCAATTTGAAAATGGG